CGTGGAGGCGGGTCATTATTCGTGGTCAAGACGGATAATGTGGCGACGAGTGACTTCCTGACCCAGAAACCTTTTTGCTCGCTAGGCCCCTTACTCTTAGAACGGCTTACACATGCCCCCCTACTTATACTTTTAATATGAATGAGGCTAACCGTATTTGTTTTTTAATGCCTAAATAGCCCTCTTCTCGAGCCCAAGGAATGCTTAGCGATTAGGAGACTGCTTCGTCTTAATTCAAACAGGGGATATCCCTCCCACAGCGCTTGAGGAATAGCGCTGATACGCCGACAGAGGAGTGAATGCAGTGAGGGCCTATTCTTTTACTATGTGTCTGCAGTTCAATTCCTTGTACCATTTGATGCCATCTCCTTCTCTGTGTTCTGTGAGGAAGTGAATCAGAATCCGCAGCTATTTAAAACTTATTAAGCCTGGGATAGGAAGAGCAGGCATGCCATGAGTTAAGATAGACCAGACCTACGCACAGAATAGAATAGGCTGCTTGAGAAGAAGCTCTAAGCCTTGACGCTCTTGATGGTATTACCGCTGCTAGAAAGCTAACTGAATGCGTATCTGGTCTTGAGTAAATAGAAGCTCTGGGACTAGACGCTGTTGGCAATAACCGCTGCTACAGTTGGAGTTGACGGTACTAGTCTTTTAGTCGTTTCCGGGGCTCTTCTCTTTCTCTTTCTTTAAGAGAGATGCGGTTAATCCACTAGTAAAGATATCCACGCAAGGAAAGGGGACTGCTCGGGAGGTTTGGATTCATAGAGGGACAGATGAGATTCATTTTTCGACTAATGCCCTTAGAACTTCACTCAGACTTGACTTCAGAAGAGGATCTAAAAGCCATAGGACTAAAAAGGACTACTGGGGGAACTTTCTTGCTTTTTAATCTTGGGTAGCAAAAAAAGACGAAGGAGCATTAGCGGTCTTCCCCTTACTTATAGATATATAGTCATATGAATGTGCAGCTCCTTCTAATGTCAAACCTGCAAAGAACCCATTCTTCCAAACAGTTAATTGCCCTGCACAAGATGAGGCTTAGTTTCAAAGGGACCTAGACAGATTCGTCGCAGCCTAGTCTATGTCCGTGGGTGTATCTTAACTATGAAAATGGCATCTGTCTTCTGCCTAATCAGTGCAATCCGGTTCAGTTCAGGAAAGCAGGAAAGTGCTAACAGGGGCACAAGACTAGCATTCGATGCTTCTTCTTCATTTCCTTCGACACCTTCCATGTGAAATCTCCATTCCTCAAGTCAGTGCCACAGCTTCTTTAAATTCAATAGCAAAGGATATTCACCCGGCTACTCTTTCTTCTCTCTTTCACTCCTTCAAGGCCTCTTTCAAGCTAAGAAGACTCCTTTCAAGGTTATCCTTATTCTTATCTGCAGATCGGAGTCGTTCACTTCTCTGTCGAAAGAGCGTATTCTTTTATTGCAGCTAATTACGAATCTCAATCAGTCTTGTCTGTACACCAATCCCAATGGCTAATTCGGCTCTTAAGCCTGGAACTCAATCAAAAAGAAATTATCTTTTGTCGAAATCACCTCTCCCCCGCCCAATCTTTACATTAGTGGGCGGACACCGCCCCAATCCTAAAACAGGAACGAATCTTTCAATTGCAGTCGACCACAAGATAAAGAAAGCGATTGAAGCATTAGTAGTATCCCCCTTCCTTCGTTGTGGATCCCCCTCCCTTAATTATTTAGAATATCTCTTTGGCTATCAACTCAAAGAGTAAAGCGGTGGTAAGATATGGAGGTTTTTATCCCTCTTAGAGCTTTGAACTGACCGGCCTATGATCATTTAGGGGGAATTATTATATATAGCTGGTGCGCTTGTTTGCGTCCAATCCGGATGTGAAGTCCTTACTTGCAGCCCTAGGTAAGGCGCGGGTTTAGTCTTCCAAGTAAAGGTTACGAAGTAAATGGACTGATTTTGATGGACTTGCTTTCTCGCCTTTCCCCAGTAACCTCTGTCTCACTTATTGACCTATAATCTGAGGTTAGCCCAGTCAGCTTACTCGAACCTATAGTGGCAGCACCTTATTCCACTACGTATCCGTCTGTCTGTTTAAAGTTAAAGAAATTGCTTAGATAAAAGAGTCGATCTTTCTTCTCGTTTTTTCGAGTAGTTTGCTTGGATCGAAAAAGCTACGCCCAATAGAGCTTAGCCCTGTGTAGGCCGAAATGGTCTCGCGAAGCCGGTCAACGTTAGCCAAAGAGCAAGTCAAAAACAACGAGAAGGTAAGTGAAGTGAGAACTTGATTCAAAGAAGACTTTCGGTTGCAGTAACAAAGCTCTCTTTTCCTATCTCTCTTTTCATATTCTCGGGGATCGGATGATGGCCCGATCTGGTACCGACATTGTTGTTGTTAAGAGGTCGGTCATAAGATCCCTGGGAGCACTTTTCTTTTTCAATTCATTTCGATCGGACTTATCCGGGTTCTAATTAATAAGTAGATTGCCTGGTTTTTCCTACTGATCTTACTTCAATAGATTCAATATCACCAGAGAGAAAGCCTCTTTTCCCGTTCGTGACCCTTCATAAGAAAAGTCTACTGACTGGCGATCACTAGTCGAACAGAAAGAAGCATGAGTTGAGTGGTGAGCTAAAGCAGGGTAGCGAAACTAGGAATGGGCTTGGCTTGGAAGAAGAAAATGAAATACGAACAACCGCGCTGGTCGTAATAGATCGACTTTCATGCTAGTTCTTGCTCCAGCATGAAAGTTCCATTTCAGGGAAGGACGACGAAGGAATGATTTGGCACACATACAGACCCCCCCTGACCTACTAATCATCATCTTTGGCCAGCTTTCATTCATTTGCTTTCTTGGCAGAGCTCAGCGCGAAATCCTAAGATGAATAGAGGCGAATCCGCTACTACCTACTAACGCATCAATGCAATTAGTTCTTTCTCGATCCTTCCTCAGCAAAGTGTGAAGATCCTCTGCTCACAATCTTCCTTGCAACCAAAGACAAGAGTCTCGTATCCATGCTGCCATCTTTCTGCAAGAGGATAAAGGAAAGCGATTGAGTACCGGTTCTTATGCTAATAGAACGTGGTTCGTACATCTACAAGGCTTTTTCAGGTTCCAGCGCCGGGCAGCCTTCTTGTCACCGCCCGCTTCGGTGATTCATGCCATGATTGAGTATCAACTCGACACCTTTCTCGCCTCGTTCAGTAGAATCAATCGTTTGGCTTACTTGAGAATGTCAAAGTACCGAGCGGATCTTCTAGTCCTTCGGGCAAGCAAGCGCACATCAAATGGAGATAAAGAAAGACCGCCTCCAACTTCTAGCTTCTAAGTAGTAACCCCCAGACTCTGTACGAAGAAGATTGCTCCTTTTTCAGTTCCATGTGAATGAACTGGCGGTGCCACAGTGAGACTTGAAAGAGCAACTCTCTCTTTGCGCCACAAGACCGATATCCCACCTGAGAAAGCTTGAGCTTCCGAGCGCACTACCTCCCACGAACCCAGTCTCTTTCTCACTTTACACTGGAGCCACTAAGAAGAGTTGAAAGTAGCACAAAGATGGATGGATCATGCATTTTAAGTAACTCCTTTCTTTGCTGCGCCGAAGCAATTCCATAGCATAAGATAAACAACATGTTGAAAGGGGTAGTCTGGAAACTGAAAGAAAGCGCTCCATACAATCTTGACTCCAGGCAAAGCGCATCTACATCTACATGCACTCCTCCCCGCTTGAGGTGGCATTCTCTTCTTGCTCAACTTTTTTGGCATTCTCATTGACATCATCAACTCCAATGGCTCAATTGTTGAGGGAGTCTATGGGTAATTAGTTTGGGATAGTTGTTGGATGTGGGACTTCGACTGTCAAGATTGGGAGCTAGTCAGGTTCAGGTCAAGAGTAGAAGAAAGATGAGTTGGAGTAGGTTCAACTCTTTGGTATGGAGTTTGGCTCATGGCCACATTTTGTTTTGGCCCTTCATGGATTCTTTGGTTCTAGGGCTTGCAAAGCTATTGCAATTGTCTTTTCATGCTTTGACGACGGATTCTTACATGACAATGCGTGTCATGCACAATCTCGATTTGACATGGGACATCTTTGGAATTGCTCAGCCATGGGCTTTTTTTCTCACATGGTTCTTAGGGTTGACTGAAGCTGCAATCAGCGCATGGGCTTTTCAGTCCTGTGCTTTTGCTATTCTTGCCCTCAAGATGACCTTCCTCCAGCTGGCTATCTTCCTCAACCTTGGAGAAGAGCAAATCTGGACCCCGTAATTTTAGCTCTCATCCTAAGGAAAGGATGTTTTCTGCCTCAACAGCGGTCATTCTGCTTTCCTTATTAGATTCGCACGAGGCCTGCTGCCTTCTTTAGTGAGCTGAACGAGTCGTCGCAAAGGACGTGGTTGAAAGAAATGAAACTGCGGGCATCGTCGCTGTCATCTTCACCATCAGCTCTCTCAGAACCACCATGACTAAAGCGAAGAAGTAGTTGCTGGATCCAGCAAGAGTAGTAGAGGACGAAGAGAGCAGGCAGCTGTCTTTACCGACGCCTCCTCAACATTGCGTCAATATCTTGCCTATTGGGATCTCCTCATCTCTTCCAACTAACTCCTCAGGATTAGACCTAAAGAAAATGAATAAAGAAGGACAGAGGGAGAGAGAGATGAAAGAAAAGTCAGAAGGCGTGCCGTAAGGGACTGACTCTCTTTATATGAATAGATCTGACTGACGGGTAGTATAGGATAGGGTGCTAATAAGAGAAAGGAGGATCTCTCCGTCCGATCAGACGACTACCGAGCCAAAAAGATTGGACATTGACCACTATGAGACATTAACTACTCGGTACCCACACGGGCAAGACGAAGGCGAAGACCAAGCAAGCGTCAGGAAGGTTTTTTCAAAGGCTCCAGCTCGCCCCCAAGAAAGGCATTCCAGGGGCCCTTTAGGGAGTCCCCTATTGAATCAATCACTCGAAAGCATGATGGATGGAAGTTCCTCCTATGGACCTAGCTTCCCCTTTCTCTTCTTTCTCCTTCTTGCGCTTCCCAAGGGCTTTTGCTCTATTTTCAGATGGTACTCCCTACCTCTCTTTTCAAACATAAGGGCTCCATCTTCCGCGGTGTCGTCACCCACTTCAATCAATCTATCTGGCCCTCCTCACGTCGGTTAATCTTCAAGCACGCCGGTCGACGCTCGACGCTCTACCAGATAGATAGCCTGACCCAATCATGAATCTGGGCCTCCTCAGACTCACTCTACCTTCCGACGAAAGTCTTCGAGCCTCGGTCTTCGTTAGACAGTCGTCTCCCCGACACGTTGACTTACCACTTTCTTTGAAAGAGAAAAGCCTAACTATATACATTGAGACTTTGCCTGTCTAGCTAGCTAGCACTTTAGGTTGAAGATGTATCAGTGCTCTTTTAGTACAGTTCTTGAGAAAGGGGGTCGGTCTAGAGAAAGACCTGAGCCTAGTCCTTCGCTATTGATAGGACATGATGCTCTTTGGCAAAGTATGAGAACTTAGAATTGTTGAATCCTTTCAACTACTACATGGTTTAAGCTCCGACTTCGTCTTTCTTTTGCCCACGTCTATCAAAACTAGACCAGAGACGGGATTGCCCCTACCAAGACCGAAGGCGCACGCAAAGGCCACTAGCACCATTGTTGATGAAGCGAGCCTTGCATCCATTGAGCAGCCTAATCGCTGCCTTCTTTTTCAATTCCCCGCTCTCTAATGGAAGAGAAAGAAGAAGAAAAGTCCACGCACGAGATGAGTCAGTTAAAGGTCAATCAATGAGAACTACGGAAAGGGGGATAAGCCATCCAAGATCTTGGCCTGGCAAGCCTTTCTCTTTTAGGGGTCGGGTGAGCAAGCCGGTTGAAGCTGAAGGGCACTTTCTCAGGGTCGGGAAAGAGTCCGGGTTAGCAGGTTGGCCCTGGTTCATTCTTTCGTTCTGTGAGAACGGTCGACATGCGAAAAGGTTCAATTCCTTTCGGGGTCAGAATAGTCACTATATATCACATACCGCTATCTCCCATCTCAGTCTGACTTGACCTCTTTCTGTAAAAGAATCGGTAGAAAGGGGTGGCCTAGGACTCTTCTTCCCGTCCTGAAAAGAAGGACGAGGAGCCGTCATCCCTTAAGGAAGAAAAGTAGGAAGGCGGTCAACTAGTACATCATTTAAGACTTTCCTCTTTTGAGGGATGTCAAAAGAGAGAGGTAGGAAGGAGAAGATGGTGCTGAGAAAGAAGTTCAGTGCTCGGTCGAGGCTGAGCCGACTGAGTACAGGAGACAAGATCAATGACCGTCAAAAGGAATTGTTGAAGGCGGGCTTTATTCGAGTCCCTCCTACTTCTCTTTCCATAGCTCAATGGGCTGGTAGAGGAGATGCGAATGACAATCATTCCTTCGACAAGCGCGAGTCCTGCTCCGTGTACGCACTAGCCCCCGACTACGTTCCGTATATCCTAAATCTGCCTTTCAGCTACAACTTTCTTCGAGAGAAAGCTAAGATAAGAGATTGAGTAAATTAGCAGTCTGCTAAACGGATCTACGACCTTCTATCTGCTATCTTGTGAACATCGCTACCTTGCCTTCGTGAGAGAGATTGTGACAATATATAGCATCATCGATTGTTGCTGCTATTATTTCAATAAAAGAATTGGATTTTCTCTCTATTCGTCCGCCGCATTGCTATCTCGACGTAGTTCATCACCATCTTCTTTGCATCTCTTAGAATAGAGTTAGATCTTTTCTTTCTTAATACGACGTTGACGAATGGTCCAATTCAGCCTCTGAATAGAAAGACGCAGACAAAGACAGAAACTTCTTCCGCTCGTCCGCACGCACTAGTTGAAAGAAGAGAAAGGGTGTTTAAGTTCCATTTTCTTCGTCTGAGACAAGATATAAAGGATTTCTTCCGACGAATCCATTAGCGCCTGAAATAGCCATCGAGAATCCGTCTCCGAAACTCAACTACAAATGTGAGAGTCTCTCTATGCACAGTAGTTGGAATCGAAGATAAGTGAACCATCTTTCGACATGTGAGATCACCAACGGTAGAAGCGTCAGCGACTAAATGAAATGGGCACAAAAAAAGACAGAGTCCTGCCCTCCACGGTTCATTGCCATATTCAGAACTATCCTATCCGACCGAGTCGAAGATAAGCACAGAAAAAAGCAAGAAAATCTTCAATCGCAATCCTTCTGAATATACGTCATTCTATGTTGAAAGAAGATCAGACATGTAAAGGAAGATAGATGCGATAAGATAAGAAGAAGACATGGGACAAAGCAAGATGAAAGTCATTCGTCTCAAAAGGGGACGACGTCGTATAGACGAGACGATGCCTATCCTTCAACATTAATGGAATTTCTTTGCGCTTTATTTCAAATCCCACCTCTCCCCCTTTGTAGTCAAGAAAGACGTTCTTTTGGGGCTTTTCTCAAAGTCAGGAGTAGGCACTTTCTTTCCAGGGAGTGCAGCAAGCCCTTTCTTTCTTTCCCGGATCGGCTTCTTTCTAGAAGTAGGACTTTTGCTGGATTGTGAGGCGGACCCTTTGGAGGTGACAGCCTTGGGATGACGGGGATCTTCTTTTCCAATCTTTTCGATTTGAGTTCTTGCAGTAGCCACTGCGGCTTTGGACGAACCTACTTTAGAGGTCGATACTGATGAAGTCATTGATCCAGCCTTAGCAAGCGGAAAAGCCTGAATGGGAGCTTTCTTAACATCCAGTAGAGTAAGAGCTGCTTTGACCCAAGAAGTGGATTTCTGCTAAATGAATAGTTGAGATCCCAATTGAGGTAGGGCGTTAAGCAGGAAGGAAAAGAACCTTTCTAGGGATAGAGTCGAAGATCAAGACTCAGGAGGTGAGTGAACCGCCGTTCAGGCTCCTTTGGTCTTGCTATGGCTAACTAAATGCTTTGTGCCTGGCGCGCTCTTTTTATAGCACATTTGGGCTCTTCGCGCCTTACTAACAAGTCTCGGAGCACGCTATTGTGCTATTGCTCTCTCTAGCCCTTGACTTTAGCACAGGGCCTCTTTCTACTGGGAGAAAGAACTGAATCTTGATCCTTAGCGGCCTCATCTTTTGGACAAGTCCTACCTCTGTTGAATATCCCTTCCCAAAAAGACGGTAAGCTAACTTAAGCCCACCCTTAACCTTATCCTGAGATAATGGTATTCGCTAGCCTCTTCCCTTCCAGTTTTGTTCTTGGCTTTCTATCTATCGCTATCTTGCCTTCTTTACTCTCTTTGATCGGTGAGCTCTCCGCATCTCTCTCATTCTTAGCTTACTCCTTCGAATTTCACTTCCACTTCTACTTCTTGAACTGACCTAGCCTCTTGTCTTGCTAGTGGACTCTTGAACTGAGTGATGAAAGAAAGTTGACGATTGTGTCGGTGCTATGTGAGTGGAGCAGCTAGCCTTGAGCAGGGTGAAGAGAGTTCTAAGAATCATCGATCGCGTAAGCCGAGCTGGGAATGAGAATATCGCTTTTCCAGATGAGCAGTTGGTAAGGAAGGGGATGCCGGGCTCTTCTTTTCGTTGGTTGGTTGGGGAAAGAAAGAAGATCATTCTCAAGCCGATGCTGCTATTTCCAGTCAGGCCGTGCTCGAAGAGTGATGAGTGCCTTGAAGGGCCTAATTCGAAGAGAAGGTGAATCACTTTCGTAGAAGGGTGAAATGCACCGGATCAGGTAGAAAGAAAAGTAGTCGCCGGTTCCACATGTTGAAAGATTCCCCCTTTAGAAGCAAGATTTTTTGTCAAGTGGAGAACCATGACTGACGCTTCACTTCCACCGGTGAAAAAAGACGATCTTTCCCAGTCGCAACAAGCCTTGATGAGTGCTCCGCTCGAGTAGAAATTTCAGCCAATTCAATCGAAGAACCTTCGAAAGTCAAGAGAGTACGATATGCGGAAGAAAATTCCCAGCCCGAGTCTTCCTTCTGAGATGGAGAGAAGAGAAGACTCGGCTCTACTTTTTCCTTTTTCTCTGCAGGAATGTCTTTCTTTTGAGCAGTGGCTAGTCCTCCAACTCTCATAGCAGAAAGCAAGATTATGTGATCGAAGAAGGCGAGGGAAGTAAAAAAAAAAGCCTGTAACAAATGAAGAGTTAGCGGAATTTCTGAGGTTGATGAAAGAAAGCGAGTACGGTACTCACCTAAAGCCACCTTTTTCTCTCTGCTGCTCAAGCTTCCTACCCTACGAGAGCTCCTGCCCATTGGATTTAGATGAAGCTAATGCGGGTAGAGATGCGGATAGATAGATTTTTATGTACTCGGATGAAAGTGCTGACCTTGAGACCGTAGCCGGATCTTTGGAGTCCTTCTTCTCTCCCCAGAAAGAGAAGGCTCAACAATCAAACTCTTCATTGACGGGGTAAGAAAGCTATCGTCGAAAGAAAACTCACTATCGACCGCTCTCTTTAATTGTTAGAGCAGAACGAGCGGGAAATTGACTACTATTTGCTTTCCCAGGAGATGGGAGAGTACGAACAAGGGCTTATCCACTCCGAAGACTAGCCAAACCTCGAAACTTGATGTCATCGCCTGAGTCCAAAATCAACCTTGACACAGTGACGAAAGCTCTTTTAGGCTCAGTGGGGAAGTTGTAAACAAACCTCCTAACCATCGAAAGAATTGGCCGTGCTCTCTTCTTTACTCATTGAAGACCAGAAAAGCCCATGTTCTCACTCACTGGAGGCCCGAGGTATATCGCAGCGCGGGAGGCTGTCCCGGCAGGCACATTACGAATGAAGGATGAAGGAAAATGATAAGGGCATTACTAAGAAAGAAGGTATAGGCTGACTCTGAAAGGTAGGTGGGCTTCCACGAAAGAGCATATGCCACTACCAAGCAAGCGCTTTAGAAGGTAGCCTACTCGGTTTCAAGTATGATATGGGGGAATTTCCCAGCGGCCTAGAAGGAAAAGAAAAAAAGCTAGGCTTCTCAACCACTAAGGAGCTTCTTCAGAGGCAGAGGGAATTGCCCAAAGCGAGAAGGTTTGGAAGGAGTATGTTAAGTAGAAGGTTTGAAGATGCTCGTACGTGACGGTAGAGGGCGCTAAGGAAGCAACCTTCAAAGTGCGAGGATGGGTGCAAGATGGAGTCTGCTTTTCTATTGGTTGGAGTGGGGACTTTCTCCCTAGGCGTGCTTGCATCCTAAAGCATTATGACATATATTGGTCTTAGCCCGGACCAAACTCACTCTCTCTTTCTGCGTGCACTCCTTCTTCATCAGCAGGTAGGGAGTTACAGACTCCGGCCTCACCCGACTATTCTCACTGATTGGGAGATTTTCTCTTCTCATTACGAACTCAAAGGGCTAAGGCGGATGAGTTTTGTCTTAAAAAGAGAAAACTGCAATCAATGAATGATCAGCCATTCCATTTGTGCTTTCAGCAAGTAGGCGACGCGAATCTATGCTTTCTATGTTTCAATCGCAATTGCTTGGATGCGTTTGAAAGCCTCGAGATGACTTGCAGAAAAATGCTTGATAGGTTTGGATTCTGTCTCCGTAAGAAATGGTCCATTTATTGATGGGCGAATGACGGGGATTGAACCCGCGCGTGGTGGATTCACAATCCACTGCCTTGATCCACTTGGCTACATCCGCCCCTACCCCCGCACAGGTTTAAGTCTCTATCTACGATCAGATCCTTTCTCCCCTATGACCGCTATCAAAGAGAAGCTTTTTCCTATACTATAGTTGCAAGTCTATTCTTGTGTTTCGGAATTAGGGGAAACAAAGCTTCAAACAAAGAGGTTGGGCTGTTCACTTCATTGATTTGACTGAACTTGACTCTTGATTAAAGATAGGGGCCGGGCGGGCAGTGAAGGCTCATTTAGTAGACAGCGAGCAGCTTCGCCCCTACTCCTATCAAAATGAAAAGCAGCAAGCGGAGCTTGAAGAAGCGAGCCTCTATCAGAGAAAGCCATTGCGCGCTAGCCTCTTGTATAGGGCGTTAAGCACCTGCGCACCCCTAAACTACAAGCTTTGTTTGAAGCTCCTACAACATTGTTGGGATATTTAAAGAAGCCCCTTTCTACAAACCTTTCCATAATAGTTGGGAAGCTCGAAGAGCTTTCTTCGCATGCTTGGGCGCATCCCCTTTCTATTAGTAAGGTTGTCAAAAGGCTTTCCTTTAGTCCCTTTATGACTAAACTAATATAATAGGGGTAGGGGGGCGCGTTAGCGCCTTTACTAAATAGAAGGCCCTTCTTTCTCAAAGTCAACTTTCTCGCTTCTTGCTTTAGTTTTCAATAAGGGGCGCGTTAGCGCCCTTCCTTCAGCTGGCTCCGCCCTATCTATTCATCTCTTTAAATGGATATTTAGGGTTGTTCATAGATCTTGAAACCGGATCAATATCCATTTATCAATAGATCTATCTATCGATAGAAAGATATAGATCTCTATCTGGATCTATCTCCATATCTAAATATGGAAGAACCAACGCAACAAGGGCGTAACCAACGGAGGGTTCTCACCCTGTCCCCGACATTGTTCTCCGACGATGTCCCCTGGGCGAAAGGGGCCACCATTCTCTTTCTTTCTTCAATCGTTCCGATCAGGACAAGTGGGTTGGTTCGTTTCCTCCTCCTATCTACGCAATTCTCTGTCTTCGTTCGTGATCATGTTGGGCGAAAGGTAGTTGTAGAGGAGCGGCTGTGAAACGGCGATTCCCCCTTTCCATTGAAGTAGGGAGGGACGTTAGTTACTCGACTGAATAGGAGAGGGACGACTGACCCACCATTCCGACCTATTATTGATAGGGATTTTACCGATGCTGAAGGTAGCTTGCTTACCAAGCCACCCACTTGAGAAGCTAGTCGCCAGAAAGAAGCGACGAGGAAGCGAAGCTGTCTACGAAGCTTTGCTTCCCCCCCTCCCTGTAGTCGTAGTACTCGGCTCGTCGCAACTTTGATTCAAAAGGTAACCGACGGTTCCCGACTTTCTCCGGTTTCCGCAACCGTAACCATTTGTCATTCCTCATCCATAAACCTTTTTTTATTAAAATAAAATACCGGTACGCTCTAAAAAAAAGTAAAGGATAAGCTTGCATTCTAGAAGCGGTAGCTTCCCGCCTCCTTCATTCCTACTGCCTCCTTCGGTGAGAAGTTCCCTTCCCTTTTCTAAAATGCCTGACTGGTCTGCTCAGCAAACGTACAAAGTAGAGCTGCCCGCTGTTTGGCTGACCCTCTTCTTCCCATTCGGGTTGGGTTGACCCAGAAGTAAAGTAAGAAGGAATGGAACCACTGGAGAGTCGTCTGCAGTTCACACTTGGGCAAAGACGACTGACTTTGGAAGCGGAACACGAACCGATTTCCGCTATTCCGGGTTCTCGTAGCGGTTTATGAAAAAGTCAGCGAAGTTTCTATGGTGTTCTACCTTAGCGTAGTCTCGGTCCACAGCTGACGCAACTCCGTACCGACGCCTTACTACTACAACAAACATTAACGGCTAAGCTATTTCATAAGCTGAGCTTTCCTTAACCAGCTGACCTTACTTCGTAACCTCAACGTACTTTCTTTCTTACTGTAGCATAGGCCTTCGCCACTTCAAACGGGTGCTTCGCCCCCCTTTTTTTTTATTTAATTAGAAAGAGCGGGGCCTTACTTATTCAGGGGGGATGAAAGACAAATAAAGGGATCAGGGGGCTTTATGATCGGAGAAAGGGAAGGGGCGTGGTTGGTGTGTCACTGGGTCGGTGGGGGAACCCGTAGGAGACCCGCCGAATTCACATCAGAAATCGCCAACATGAACACAAACGAAATCTTGAATTGCGTATAGAAACAAAACGAACCATTTCTATTCTCGGAGCTGAGGTATATGAAGAATGGCTTTTTGGTCCCTTTCGTCCAGTGGTTAGGACATCGTCTTTTCATGTCGAAGACACGGGTTCGATTCCCGTAAGGGATAGGTACTCATTCCCGGCCGCTTTCAGTCAGTGTTCATTGCTGAGTGATCGCTCGCTATCTGGCTGGAAAAGGTGGTCCGGAAGCTTCCTCTCTCCCAGCAAGCAAGACGAGATCACCACTTCTCTCAGTAATGGACTTCCTTGAATTCTTCCTTAGTCTTAGATGTCCTTTCATAGATTCTCGAACCTCCGACAGACAGAATCTCCATGCATGCGTTCTTTCTCTCCTCCCCTCAGCCATACATCTCTTTTTTGCCCTTTTTTTGCTTTTGGCCGTTTTTGTTAGGCATTGAACCCCACCTTAGGTGCTGAGTGGTGTCCTCCCCCCCCCTCCCCTAATACCTAATACATAGTTCCGTCTATGGAGCCTAAAGCTTCAACCATGGCAGTAAGCAGTAAGTTGGCCTAGTCTCTCGCCCAGCCTTCGCCTTCTTCAGTGGCCAAGTTGAAGCGTTCAACGGTTCTTCGGCCTACCACCTTTCTTTTTCAAGGTTGAGCTTTTTTTTTTCAATTGAAGCTAATGCGTTGTTGCCCTTCCCTTGTTCAAGAGGAAGCGAGGACTTTCTTTTAGCTACCGGCCCAAACAAAAGAGATTAGCCTCTTGATCGATCGATTGATTGGATCGAAGTATGAAGGGGTTGAAACAAGTGTGAGATCCGCCCAGGCCGAGCAACTAGCTGCTGCAGGATTGGACGTCTATCTATCTCACCACGCTCCCCTACTCCTATAAAGGCCGGCGGAAGGAATGCTCTGCTCATCTTTCTTACGGCTCGTTACCGCAGCGCTCGTTCACCCCTTCGGCTTCTTCAATTCAATTCAAAAAGGTAGTGTCTTTTTCCTATTCTTATTGTTAAGTCTTGAAGCGAAGGCATTATTGAAGGAAAGAGATGGCGGGTCGGTCAATTGCATTAGGTAGGAGATGCAGGACCTGTCTTAACCGCAAGTGCATTCGCTATTCGATTCCATCCTCGATCCCACCTTGATTCCAAAGTGTGTTTCTCTTCTTTACTTTCAAGTGACAAGGGGTATACTTTCTTCTCTATGTCGCCGTCTCATCAATGAGCGTAGATTGATAGAGATGGCTTTTGTGCCGGTCAATCTGTATCCCATTCTTCAGGTATAGTTTTCTTTGATCACAGATCGGCAGGTGATCCGTCCTTTCTCCCCCTTTCGTCACGTCATAAGGCGTGGTCTGACTCTGAGAAAAACCATTCCTGTGTTTAGGTCCCTACTAAGCAGAATTCATAAACTATGCAAAGGAATTTATTACTTACTTGATAGAGTAAGGCTATTTGAATAAATTTGAAAATAGCAATAAAAGCAAAAACAATTCTCAACGCCCTTACGAGGTAGTGATGAGTTAAACTACTCGTGTTGGCATGGAAGTCAGCCTGGAAAACGGATTCCATTCTGCTACTAGGGTTCCAAACCTTCCCTTAGCTCTGGAAAGACCTTTCCTTATCAAGAGCTAGTTAGATTAAGTATTCATAAGTCGGAAGGATCCTGAAAATTCTTCTTTGTAATAGTAGAAATAATTTGGAACAAGCAGCATTGATAGACCGTTGAATGAGAATGCTTGAATGGGAATCGTCTTAGCAACTGGCTATAGCCATGAGTAAAAGCCGCCGGGCTCAGTTTGGGCTTTCCAGTCTCGTTCCCTTTAATAGCACGAGATAAGGAAAACGGGATATCAAGCGGGAAGGCAGTGACGAGGAGGGAAAGGCAAGTAGTCAAAAGCAGGAAGCATAGAAAGCAAGAGAGCAGTCCGCAAAGCAGCTGATTGAAGCGGGATAATTTTTTTCAAGAATGTTGAATGGAAAGGGAACTGCTACTGGCGGATCTTTGCCTAGAACCGAAATTTACCTTTAGCTAGTCGAACATGTGCCAGAAGTCTATACTGGCATTTCAATAGGTCAAGCAAGTCTGCTGGAAACCCTGTAGGGCTATTGGCTTCTTCTTATATCCCTGTTCGAGCAAGCTATTGATTCCATTACCGAGCCAAACAAGATTCTTTTCTCTTAGTTCTACCTACCACCTTTTCATACTGTTTAAGGGGCAGCCATCTATTGAGAGTGGATTGACGGTGTTGAGAGATTTCCAGCATAAGCAGTAGTTTTACCGGCTTTGAGTTAGGAGCTCAAGTTAGAGTTCCTTCTGCCCGATCGGCTTTCCGCCTTTGATTTTCCCTTTTTTTTGGGAGGCTTCTTCCGCTGGCGACAGAATCAATCGTCCTGCTATGAACGAACCTTTCTTTTGTCTCAAGGCGATCTCTTCTCAGCTGTCCGGATCTGCAGCTATAGACTTGAACGAGTGGAATCGGTACGGATGCGGTAAACCCTTTTTCGAAACTAGACTGAATGGAGTGAACGGGGACTACTATCGAGAGCACGGAGTGAACGGAATAGGGGCACAATCCCAACGAATAAGCAGTACTCGTTTTTCGGGATATTTTTCTTAACTAAGAGTACCTTCATGCGATCGAAGACTAAGACCCTTTACTTTACTGCGAGGCCAAGTTCTCTGGTGTAGGTTTCGGGGAGTCTTCACTATCCCACAGAGAAGAAAATCCTTTAGGGGGCTTATGTATTAACGTTTTCAGTTGCCGAGTCTTCCTCTCGTCAAGCAGGAATCATTGACGCTATTATAAGGCGCTCGAAGGCTTCGAGAACATATCCCGAAGATACTCGGGAACTCGGCTCTTTGGTTGTATTCGGGAGTCCGGTATTTTGCGCCCTGCTCGGTACCATGATGCTCGTGAGATATGTGAAGATGAAGGAGTCGTGCTGTCTTGAAAGATCGTATAACGGCTGCTGGGATGATGTCAGCCGGCGTATGGAGGCACATGTTGATTCTCGTACTTTTCCTAGGTAGTTATGAGCGGACAAGTGAACTGAGGCCACCTGTCTCAGTTAGTTGGCGAAGGAAGATTCTAACTACCTAGTACTATGACGTCTTCGGTCCTCCGCACTCGACGGAATTCCATCCAGCAAACTACTGCTTCTTTGCTTACGCACTCCGACTTTGAGATTTGAAAGAGGCCACGGTCACGCTACCGGATATCGATGAGGGAGAATTTTCACAAAAACTCTTCTCGGTCTCTACGATTGCTTGACTTAAACAAGTGACTTCACTCTCTTTTTTTTTCATCTATGAGATAATTTCTCTAATTTACTCTCGGATCTAACTCTCTTTCTTTTTCTTTCGGGCTTAGCCTAGCCCGTGGGAAGAGACTTTAGGGATAGACTCTCTTTCTTTCTCAGATTCAAATGCGGGATCTCTTGTTGATCCGGTAGTAGGGGTCTTAGTTTTTGCTGTTACAGAATCCCGTGCTACGGAATTCATCTAGTCACCATCCTATTTTGCTCTTTTAGTATGGACATGGCTTAAGGAAGCGAATGAACGAGACTCTAAACGGCTAAGCCGGCAAGAGAGATGGAGTCACTAAGCTCTAACGTTAGATCCATTATCTCACAGAGTGAACGATATTCGGATCAATCATAAAAAAGTCAAGTAGGACATAATCATTAGCTGCGAACAAGTCTTCTTTCAGAAGCAGTTCTCTTATCCGCTGTTGTTTGCTCTCGAGAGGGGAACGAGGGCAGGAATCGTTCAATGCTCTCTAGCCGGTAGTAGGGAAAGCTGCCTTCTTGATGTAGTTGCTTTTGAATCGAGATTGGCATGGCCTGGGTCTTCTTTGAGCTAAGAGTCATTACTCTATTATGATTTCTTGCTAGCAGTAATAGAAGAGAAAGGAATAGAAAGAGGAGATCCCATTGAATCAGCTCGTGTGATAAGATCCCATGCAGTTAACTCGAAAGGAAATGGAAATGAGTGACTCTCGGGTGAACCAATTGCTTCAAGATAGGATTTGCTTAGCTTTCTTTCTTCCTGTCTTTTCCGGACTCTGTCGATGGTATGCTTTCTTATAGTAAATAGGTTTGTTCAAGGACAAGGACCGAAGCGAATCTTTTTCTTGAGAAATAGCCAGTCTAGGGGAAAGATAATAGGAAAGATTCAAAGGGCGAAGCCCTAGACACTCCTTTCTTTAGTAGCCAAGGCAGTAGCCGCTCCGCACCTTGTCGGCGATATTGGCTTGGGTGGCTGGGGTAGATTGCTTTGGTTGACCTTGCTTTCTGCTATGCCTGAGATGGTATCCTTTGTTTGGGTGGTATGCTTTCGGGGGAGTATGGTATGATTATAGTATGGTTTCTGTTCTTATAGTCAATTTCTTTAGTGCCTAGCTTTAGGGTAGAACTTTAGGATAGAACAAGAAGGAAGTAAGGATTCAACTAGCGTTCCCGGGGATTAGAATAGTGCGAGGAGGTAGCTGTAGCAGTGGGAGTAGTAGTAGCGGTCAGTGCTTTTCCTGTGAATGAATTCGATGCTAGGAATCGATTTCATCGTAGGGGGCTAGACTAAGTCGATTCTAAGAAGCAAGAAGGCACTCCTAAGCGCATTCAGGCAGTGATTTTCCTAAAATAGATGGTGAGCTGATCGGTTAAGCAAGCAGTTACTCCCATTCGAAAGCAGACTGAGTATGTATGATGAAGTTCGAATCAAGCTGAAAAACGGCTGCGTGCGCTAGCGCGCAACGGCTTTGAAGCCTGCTG